GAAGGGCTCTTTCTACCCATCCTGTATATTGTCTTTTCTTTCCATGTCGGAATAGAAACTTATTATTTGATTATACGATACAAGATTATATGAGAACGAATTTCTTATTTATAGGAAGAAGCAACTATTTTTCTTTTCGATGAGAATTTGTAGTACATGAGAGAAACCTGTCTTTATATTTTTTAATTGAGAAAAAGATTCTATCAATATATTGAAGTGATACTTTGGACCCCCCCCCCCCAAAAAAAAAAAATCATTTCTTTCAATACTCACTTGTTACGTTATTTTTATTTTATTAGTTAATAATCCTAATGATTGGATTCATATGCCTAATTCTTGATAGGAAATAAAATAGTAAAATGATTATTGATTATTCATCTATTGTATATCAAACAAATAGGGAGCAGGAAGACTCTATGGAAAAATGGTGGTTCAATTCGATGTTGTCTAACGATAAGTTAGAACATAGGTGTGGACTAAATAAATCAATGGATAGTCTTGATGCTATTGGACATACCAGTGGAAGTGAAGAACCCATTCTAAATGGTACGGAGAAAAACATTCCTAGTCGGAGTGATTGTGGCAGTTATAGTTTCAGAAATGTTGATTATTTATTTGATATCAGGGATATTTGGAGTTTGATCTCTGATGACACTTTTTTAGTTAGGGATAGTAATGGTGACAGTTTTTCTGTATGTTTTGATATTGAAAATCAGATTTTTGAGATTGACAATGATAGTTCTTTTCTGAGTGAACTAGAAAGTTTTTTTTCTAGTTATTTAAATAGTGGGTCTAAGAGAAACAATCACTACTATTATCATTGCATATATGATACTCAATCTAGTTGGAATAATCACATTAATAGTTGCATTGATAATCATCTTCGTTTTGAAGTCAGTATTAATAGCTCCATTTCGGGTGGTACCGACAATTACAGTGACAGTTACATTTATAGTTTCATTTGTACTGAAAATGTAACTGGTAGTGAAAGTGGGAGTTCTAGTTCTGGTATAAGAACTAGTAAAAATGGTAGTGATTTCAATATAAGAAGAAGATCTAATGATTTCGGTAGAAATAAAAAATACAGACATTTATGGGTTCAATGCGAAAATTGTTATGGATTAAATTATAAAAAATTTTTTAGGTCAAAAATGAATATTTGTGAACAGTGTGGATATCATTTGAAAATGAGCAGTTCAGATAGAATCGGACTTTTGATTGATCCGGGGACTTGGGATCCTATGGATGAAGATATGGTCTCTATGGACCCCATTGAATTTCATTCAGAGGAAGAACCCTATAGAGATCGTATCGATTCTTATCAAAGAAAGACAGGTTTAACTGAAGCTGTTCAAACAGGCATAGGTCAACTAAATGGTATTCCCATAGCAATTGGAGTTATGGATTTTAAGTTCATGGGAGGTAGTATGGGATCCGTAGTAGGTGAGAAAATCACCCGTTTGATCGAGTATGCTACTAATCGACCTTTACCTGTCATTATTGTGTGTGCTTCTGGAGGAGCGCGCATGCAAGAGGGAAGTTTGAGTTTGATGCAAATGGCTAAAATATCTTCCGCTTCATATAATTATCAATCAAATAAAAAATTATTCTATGTATCAATCCTTACATCTCCTACAACCGGTGGAGTAACAGCCAGTTTTGGTATGTTGGGAGATGTCATTGTTGCTGAACCTAATGCCTACATTGCATTTGCGGGTAAAAGAGTAATTGAACAAACATTGAATAAGACAGTACCCGACGGTTCACAAGCGGTTGAGTATTTATTCCATAAAGGCTTATTTGACCCAATTGTACCACGTAATCCTTTAAAAGGTGTTCTGAGTGAGTTATTTCAGCTCCATGGTTTCTTTCCCTTGAATCAAAATTCAAAAAATTAATAAAGTATAGCACTAAATTCAGTTATTTGTAGCGAACAAGTATTTAGTTCATCGTAATCAAAAAAAACTAAAAAAAAAATGGTGTTTTCTTTGATGACATAAGTTCTACTTGTAATAAGAGTTAGAAGTTTCGGGTAATTACTTTTCATTTTTTCCTCCAGATCTATTTTTTTATCCTACCTCTATTCATGATTAGTAATCACGAACCTTCTATCAACAGGATAAAAAAGTGAATTTTTCCCTCCGAGGAATTAGAATTAGGGAAAATAAAAAAAAAATTATCTGGCCTTCTTACGTATTAATATAGACAATAAAAAAAAAATATCGAAATCAAAATAAAAAGAAATAAATATAAAATAGAGAATAGAAGTTATTTCTATATCTATCGATAACCCCCATTTTTTACTATGAATCCCCGTTTGTTGGATGGATCGAATTAGTTAGAGTTGCAAACTCCTAATAAAATCTTTTATTTTCATAATAAACTCCTTATTAGATTAGAAAGATAGAAAGAAATAAGGATGGGAGAAGAATAATAAAATATATTAATAAAGTGAATTATCATACATATTCGTGTAGAACTAAATAAGTGTACTTATTTAGTTCTACATTACTTGCACTTATTAACTACTTTATTTATTTATTTATAAATATTAATACTTAGAAATATTAATTTCTAAATATTAATACTTTTTTTTTATTAATATTAAATTTATTAATATTAAATTTAATAAATTATTAATAAATAATATTATAAATTTATTATAAATTAATAAATAATATTATAAATATAATACAGTTTATGATATATACTTAACTTAGGATAGATATACTTATCATATCATAAGATATCTTTCTCTTTCTAATAGATAGAAATATTAAATCGAGGCACCCATTCTATGACAGATCTCAACTTACCCTCTATTTTTGTGCCTTTAGTGGGCCTAGTATTTCCGGCAATTGCAATGGCTTCTTTATCTCTTCATGTCCAAAAAAATAAGATTGTCTAGATCCGATGGGACCAAATCTCATCAATTTATTTCAACACTGGATCATAATACAGATATTTATTTAGTGTAATATGGTACGATATGTGAAACACAAATGAAAGAACTGTTATGCATGCGGATACATGATATCCGCATAAATGCATGTATATGCAGGTATAACTGGTTAAATTAAAAATGGATCGGCGAATATTTTATTTAAATGGAAAGTCAATGTATCTAACAAATTACTTCTAACGGTTTACATCAGAATAGTGCTAGCTAATGAAAGTTACTTCGGGATCAAGAAAGTAAAATTCATTTGGGTTATTCTCTCAATTCCAATCGAATGCAACTGGATCTAGTAGAGTATGAATTGGCGATCAGAACATATATGGATAGAACTTATAATGGGGTCTCGAAAAACAAGTAATTTTTTCTGGGCCTGTATCCTTTTTTTAGGTTCACTAGGATTCTTAGTGGTTGGAACTTCCAGTTATCTTGGTAGGAATCTGATATCCGTATTTCCATCTCAGCAAATTCTTTTTTTTCCACAAGGGATCGTGATGTCTTTCTATGGGATCGCAGGTCTATTCATTAGCTCCTATTTGTGGTGCACAATTTCATGGAATGTAGGTAGTGGTTATGACCGATTCGATAGAAAAGAAGGAATAGTGTGTATTTTTCGTTGGGGATTTCCTGGAATAAATCGTCGCATCTTCCTTCGCTTACTTATGAGAGATATCCAATCCATCAGAATGGAGGTTAAAGAGGGTCTTTATCCTCGTCGTGTCCTTTATATGGAAATCAGAGGCCAAGGAGCCATTCCCTTGACTCGTACTGATGAGTATTTTACTCCACGAGAAATTGAACAAAAAGCTGCCGAATTGGCCTATTTCTTGCGCGTACCAATTGAAGTATTTTGAAATGAACTGAAGAAAAAATAAAAAAAAACTTGCTAATTTCCTTTTTAATACAACCGTCGACTCTATCTGATATTTCTCTGAAGTACGAGTTCTATAAAAAGGTATTGAACCCATAGATCTATTTCCCATTTTTTTTTGTCTAATAATTTAGATCTCGGATCTAGAAGGAAAGGAATATAGAAATAGAATAAGGGTCCTTTTAGGATAAAAATGAAAAAAAAAAAGAAAGCCTGGGTCTCCCTCCCATATATTTCATCCATAATATTTTTGCCCTGGTGGGTCTCTCTCTCATTTAATAAATGTCTGGAACCTTGGGTTATTAATTGGTGGAATACCGGGAAATCCGAAACTTTTTTGAATGATATTCAAGAGAAAAACGTTCTAGAAAGATTCATAGAATTAGAAGAACTATTCCTCTTGGATGAAATGATAAAGGAGTACCCGGAGACACATATACAAAAACTTCGTATAGGAATACACAAGGAAACGATACAATTGGTCAAAACACACAATGAATATCATCTCCATATCATTTTTGATTTCTCGACAAATATAATTTGTTTCGCTATTCTAAGTGGTTATTTTATTATGGGTAATGAAGAACTTGTCATTCTTAATTCTTGGATTCAGGAATTCCTCTATAACTTAAGTGACACAATAAAAGCTTTTTTGATTCTTTTAGTTACTGATTTATGGATCGGATTTCATTCGACCCATGGTTGGGAACTAATGATTGGTTCGGTCTACAACGATTTTGGATTGGTTCATAACGATCAAATTATATCTAGTCTTGTTTCCACTTTTCCAGTTATTCTAGATACAATTGTAAAATATTGGATCTTCTATTATTTAAATCGTGTATCTCCTTCACTTGTAGTCATTTATCATTCAATGAATGAATGAAGAACTCATTTAATCTCCTGATATCAATCAAATCAGAATCTTTCTTCGTATCGTATATAAAGAAAGCATTTTCAATCTTACTTAATTCTTTATACTTCTAGCTCTTCAAGGTATTCGTCCTATATTCCAGTACAATTATCCCAGTACAATGACAGACTCGTGTATAGGGAACTATACTAGTTACCTATCTAATTTATTGTAGAAATTCCGGGATCAATGATTGGACATGCAAAATAGAAATACTTTTTCTTGGGTAAAGGAACAGATGACTCAATCGATTTCTGTAT